TCTATGATCTCTTCCCGAACCAAACATGAATCTTTCGATTCATTTGGCTCTCACACTCAATTACTTATAGGAAATTTCCCAATTTTTTATGTAATGAGCCTATCCTCTCTTCTCTATTTTTATTTAAAAAATATTGAAAACAATTACCAATATAAGACCAGAATATTTGGAGGACTCTTCTGACCAAACAAATATATGTCAGCAAAGTTGTTTTTTTTCTTCAAATCCAAAGAATTCTTATTCATTTATACTATACATAGGTCATCGATTACGCATTGTACAAAAGGGAGGGTTAAATTAACCCGTTTTTCCATTTCTCGCCGTAAGTAAATAGGATTCAAGCCATTTTATCGACATGAGTGTTCTATATCGAAAAAAAATCTAATAATTTTATCGAAACCATTTCATTTCTGTATTAACATAGTGGTAGAAAGAGTACTACACTGCGTCTAGACTTCAAACTATTCACTTTAACCATGGTAATAGTCCAAAATTATTGGTTAATAATAGAGAATCAAAGTGGATTACCAATAAATCGCGAAATGCTATGGTTCTTAAATATTTTTTCTTAAATTATTGAAAAAATTAAATTAATTCAGAAGTAATTCGCGGGATTATGCACATTTTATTAGTTATAACTAAAAAGTGCAGTTTGGTTGGATCCAATCTATTCTTTGAAATAAACAACTCGCACACACTCCCTTTCCAAAAAAAACCAATACACCTAACACTACACTAAGATTTATTGGATTTGTTGCTAAAATATCGGTATTAAACCCGAAACTTCCGGCGGATGGCCAGTAGCCCAAACAAAGGAAAGAATCGGTTATTTTTTTCATATGATCTCATCTCCTCTTATGAATAGACTAATTATCTTTCTAAGATTCCTATATTAGATATATAGATATATATATATCTATATATATATCTATATATTATTTGGATTGGTCAATCAATTGGAAGATTCCCTAAAAGAATGATACTTATTAGAATTAGATACCGGTTAGAATTAGATACCGGTTCTTATATCAATTGCAAAATCTCTCAAGTTTTAACACTTGAGAAAAATTATCTTAAATTAAAAAAAGGGGGGGTTCATTGGACTAAAAAAGAGAAGAAAGAGGGCGAATCTGTATGTGAATTCTTCACCTTTCAATTAGTCCTTCCCCTGTGTTCTTGTCCGAACGGATAAAGAATTATAGGGGTGAAATATTAATATAATTCGAAAAAGCAAGACCAGTAAAGCAAGTCCACGAAAAAAGGATATGTATTTCTATTTTTTTAGGATTAAACAAAAGGATTAGCAAATAAAAGCGCTAATGCTACAACCAGTCCATAAATTGTTAAAGCTTCCATAAAAGCCAGACTAAGCAATAAAGTACCTCGTATTTTTCCCTCTGCCTCTGGTTGTCGTGCAATCCCTTCTACAGCTTGCCCTGCAGCAGTGCCTTGACCAACCCCAGGTCCAATAGAAGCAAGCCCTACGGCCAACCCAGCAGCAATAACAGAAGCAGCAGAAATAATTGGATTCATGATAATTTCCTCGTAACCTAAATATAAAATAAAGAATAAAGAAATAGTTAATGATATAATCAACCAATAAATTATGACTTAATTTTTCAATTACCAAGATTTATTCGGTTAAAGTAATTAATAAGAATTCCGAATTGAAAATACTAATAGTTATTGAACTATACGAATTACTTCGAGATTTCTTTTTTCGTCTCTACCTACGTCTTTTTTTTGTGAATATGTATAACCTTTGTTCTTATCTTAAATTTGGAATCATTCTTTGAATTCTTCGTTTTTTTCTTGCATTTTTTTAGTCATTGAATATTCAATTCACAATTAGAGATGAAATGGAAGGGCTTTGTTTTTTAATCCCTATAGAAATTTACAGTAGTAGCGGGGCCATTTTAGATAGAAAATATTAGTTATTTTATATATGGCTAGTTCATATATAACTAGTTCATATATAATATCCTATCACATATACATGGGTTTCTTCTATGCTGTAAACCAATTCTTTTGTGTTTTAGATTCCATCGAATTCGAAAATCATTTTTTGAAACCTCAAAAACAAAGAAAGAGTTGTCTTATAGTGATCAGATTAGATACACCCAGTTTGACCCCCCTCACTTCTACTTTCTTTTTTATCTTGTTTTTTTAAGCCCCCTTTTTTATTATTATCTCATATGGATACAATTAATCTAAATAAATTCGTTAGATTTAATTATTGTTTCATAGAAATATTGGAATTTGGGTGATCTAAATGTTCTTTTTTTTATTCTCTTTTGGTCAATCGTTGAATTGAATGTGAATGAAACGGGAATCTCCTTTAGTTCTATAATCTCCTTTAGTTCTATATAGTATCTTTTTTTTTATCACACGTCGTAAACGTAAATATCATACAGAATTCGAATTATGGCTCTTAATTTTTTTATTTTTTTTTTTCCAATATATACTAAATATATGCTAATATATGCTAATATATGCTAATCGAATATCTATCTATATCTATCTAGATAGATATAGATAGATATAGGTAGATAGATATAGATGTTTACTAAGTAGATTATATTGAGCCGCAATAGATGTGCGGCAAGCTAAACGAAAAAGACTTTTTTTTAGAAAACTGGTCAATGATGACCTTCCATGGATTCACCTATATAAGCCGCAGCTAAAGTAGCAAAAATGAGAGCCTGAATACCGCTTGTGAATAATCCAAGGAACATGACAGGTATAGGAACTACTAAAGGTACTAAAGAAACAAGAACAACAACTACTAATTCATCAGCTAATATATTTCCGAAAAGTCGAAAACTAAGAGATAAGGGTTTTGTGAAATCTTCTAAGATGTTAATCGGTAAAAGGATTGGGGTTGGTTGGATGTATTTACTAAAATAAGCTAATCCTTTTTTTGAAAGACCCGCATAGAAATATGCAATTGATGTAAGTAAAGCTAATGCAACGGTAGTATTTATATCATTTGTGGGTGCAGCTAACTCCCCATGAGGTAATTGTATGATTTTCCAAGGTAAAAGAGCCCCCGACCAATTAGAAACAAAAATAAATAGAAACAAAGTTCCAATAAAAGGAACCCACGGACCATATTCTTCTCCAATCTGAGTTTTGCTCACGTCTCGAATGAATTCAAGAACATATTCAAAGAAATTCTGACCGAAAGCGGGAATGGTTTGCAGATTTCGAATAATTAGAATGGCTGAAACCAATAAGATAGCAATTACAACCCAAGAAGTAATAAGTACTTGGGCATGTACTTGGAAACTCCCTATTTGCCAATAGAAATGTTGACCTACTTCCACAGCAGATATATCATATAATCTTTTTAATGTGTTGATAGAGCATAATAAAACATTCATATTGTCCTGTCCTCTAAAAAAATAAGAACTTGAAGGGGAATTATTTTTATTCAAACATCTCCTTTCCTTTTTGATTTGTCTACTTTCATTTTTGATTTTGAATACCGTGACTAATCACATAAAATTTTTGTTTGTTCTTTTTATATTTTGATTTTTTGTACAATTTATTACTAGTATAGTAATGGATTCCCTAAATCTATGAACCCCTCCAACCAAATCCAATAATTTTTTTATCTTATTATTAATCAAGAATTTCGTATATAGCTAGAACGACCCTCACAAATTGCAAATACTAATTTGTTAAGAATTAATCGAATTGAGGCTATAGCATCATCATTAGCTGGAATTGAAATATCGGCGAGGTCGGGGTCACAATTTGTATCGATTAAACAAATTGTTGGAATTTCCAAAGTTATACATTCTCGAAGAGCCGTATATTCTTCTTGTTGATCGACGATTATTACAATATCAGGTAACCCCGTCATATATTTAATGCCGCCAAGATATGTTTCCAAATGAGCTAAATGTCTCTTCAATATAGCGGCATCTCTTTTTGGAAAACTATTGAGTCTCCCCGTCTTTTGTTGCATTCTCAAGTCCCTGAACTTTTGAAGTCGTGTTTCTGTAGTATACCAATTCGTTAACATACCGCCGAGCCACTTTTTATTAACATAATGACACCGAGCTCTTATTGCAGCCCGCGCTACTGAATCAGCTGCTTTTTTTTTTGTACCAACAATTAAGAATTGTTTTCCCCCACTTGCTGCATCAAAAACTAAATCACAAGCTTCTGATAAAAACCGAGCAGTTCTAATAAGATTTGTAATATGAATACCCTTACGCTTTGCAGATATATAAGGTGACATTTTAGGATTCCATTTTCTAGTACCGTGGCCAAAATGAACTCCTGCTTCCATCATCTCTTCCAAAATTATGTTCCAATATCTTTTTGTCATTTAGATTTATCCCCACACTTTTTTTTCATTTCAAAATAGAAATTATATAAATTTTTTGAAATGAAAGAAAGAGACCCGGTATACTGAAATAGAAATAAATAAGTGTTCCAAAGGAACCTTCTCTTCTACCGAAGATTGGCCTAAATGATCGGGCCATTTTTTCTATTTAATATTTAATATGATTATTCTCTTTATTATCTTTCTTTTATTATACAAAATAAAATGACCGAAGATGAATCCGCCCTTAAGAATCATTATTTTAGGAATTATTAAATCTTAGATTGCTGCGATGTATCGCATAAATTCTTTGAAAAAAAAAAGAATTCTCTGTGGTGAAACAAAATATCTTCCATTTCGCCCCCAAATAAATTCTTTTTTTTTGTTTCCGAGGTCATCTTGTTATATTGCCTTTGCTTTGAACGGTGCATTATTCTTTTGAATCCGGTACCAACTGGTATCATTCCCCCCAAAACAACGTTCTCTTTCAGACCTTTCAACCAATCTATGCGACCCCGGAGAGCGGCTTTTGATAAAACTCTAGCAGTTTCTTGAAAACTTGCTTCAGATATGAAACTTTGAGTATTCAGAGATGTTTTTGTTATCCCCAATAATAGAACTCGATAGCAAATCGCCTCTTCTAAGGAACGCCCAGCTCGTTCGGCTCGCAACAATCCAATTAGTTCACCGGGCAAAAAAACATTAGACATTCCATCTTCTGAAACCAATACTTTTGATGTTATTTGACGCACAATAATTTCTATATGTCTATTATGAATGTGAACTCCCTGGGATCGATAAACTTTTTGAATTTTATTAACCAAAGAAATACGACTTTGCGCTATCGTTAGCTCAGCACCAATCAAGAATCCCCAAGGAATGCCAAGAATTTTTGTTATACGCCCATTCCAAGTATCAACTCTCTTTTCTAGGTTCATCGATATTGAATCAATCGAACGAACTTCTAATACCTGTTCTACTTTTGGAAGACCTTGTGTTATATCACCTGATCTCGATTTTTCATATATAAATGTAACTAATATATCTCCTTCAGAAAGTATTTCCCCATAATGGCCATGAACAGTTGCTCCAGGAGTCGCCAAATAAGGGTTAGCCGATCTTATTCCTACCGAATCCATTTGAACAGTTAGAATTTGACCCGATTTTAGGTGTGGTGCATTTTTTGTTTGAACTATACATACATTTTCGCAAATAAATTGACCAAGACTAATTATTGTAAACGTTTTTTCACAATAATTATGATGGAGAAAATGCCAATTCAAATAGAATGGGTTTAAAATGATGTTCCTACATAGATCCGGTTTATAAATTCTCTCGTTTTCGTCCATGAAATAATATTTGAATACTTGAAAAGTTTCCTTTAATTTGTCAAGTTGCCTATTTTGATTTTTACCGTTTAATAACTCATAATCAGATCTCGATAATTCAAAATAGGCAACTTGAGGGGCTATTCCTAAAGGACCTAACGAATTATTAATTGGAATCATAGGATCTCTTTGAATTTGATTAATTCCTTCTTTTATCCCATTGTAATATTTTCCATCGTTGAATGATCGTATTTGAAAACAATTCGATGATGACAAAATTATCAAAGATCGGCATTTCTCATTTCTATTCAACAACATACGAATAGTTCCATGATTTTGACTAAGTGATTGTTGAATTTTTTCCCTCGAATCAATAGAAAAAAATGGATTGATGGTGGTCCGGTCCGACTCATTATCCAAGATAAATCTTGAACCGGGCGGATTATTCCTTTTTCTTATATATGAAATATGGGATTTCACTAAGTCAATTCTTAAGAAATATCTAACCAAATCGTTTAAACTTACTTCAACAAAAGAAGCATGCGCATTTTCGATAGAAGAAAATTTTTTGTCTTGATCCCAATTTAAGACTAAACAAGTCCGAACTAATTGAATACTTGTATCAGAAATTCCCCGAATTGATTTTCCATTTCCAGAAAGAATATAATTAATAACTTTAAGTTCCAGATTATCTCTTTCTTGGAACATATCTTGGGGGAAAAGTTTTACTAAATTGATCCTATCCGCTATTTCATATAAAATTACCGGTCGAACCAAAACAAAATACTTTTTTTTCGTAATTGTGATCCATTGGGCATAGATCCAATTTTTCATTTTTTTTTTTTTTGATTCTTTTGAATTTTTTTTTACCGTTCCTGGTGGTATCAACATGGCACTGTGTCGGGATATCTTATCCATTTCTCCGGGAAAATAGATATCCCCGGAAAAGATTTTTAATTCAATCTTTTTTTTTTTCTTCTCCAATCGGACCAATCCCCTTACTCGACTTCTTATATTTAAAGTGATTGGTGTATCTACTTCAACGATACTATTGTTCCGTACCATTATGGAAGAAGATTCTGGTAAAATATGCACTTCCTCGGGAATGAAAAAAAATGGATCTACTTTAATTTGGTATTTTGTCTTAAATTCTTTAACTCCTTGATACTCAATTAAAAAATCCTCTTTTTTAAAAATGGAATTTATACCTATAGTCCTATATTTAGTAATTCCCGAGCTCTGTGTTCGGTATTGAGGATCATCGAAATAAGCAAGAATGCTATTTCTACGAAAAATACCATTGATTGGTATTTCAATCGAGATACTGGAAGCTAACATTAGCTCTTTGTCTCGTTCTTGAATCGATTGGAATTGAAATGGAATAATGAATCTATTTCTCCGCCTCTTTGCTAATAAATCCGTAGTATCATGGAAAATAGTAGGATGTGTAAAATGACAACGATCTATAGATATTTGATTAAATATTGAATAATCTGAAATCCTTCTTTCTTTTTTATCAGAAGGATTGAAACGAAACAATTTATGTCTTACTTTATTATTACTTGCTAAAAGGTTACAAATATCTCTTTCTCCAGTAGAAAGATAATGAATGTTCATTTGATCTTGATCTTTTCGGATTGAAAAAGAGACCGAACCGGACCTGTATGATTTTCCTGATAAAATCCATAAATGACTTGTTTTTGGTAAGATATGGACATTACTATATCTAAATTCTGATGCATGGTACACATCGGTACTCCAATGCATTTCTCCTTCTAAGTCCGAATAGACATGTTTTCGAACTTTTTCTTTTAAATTCAAAGTGTATGTTCCTGCGCGAATCTCGGCAATCACTTGTTCTGATTTTACATATTGATTATTTTGAACTAATAGAAAACTTTTTGGTGGAATAGTCACATTATGTATAATATCACCACTTTCAATAGTAACATACAAGTCTATATAACATAGAAAAGCAGGATGCCCGTGACGTGTACGTGTAGGATGAACCAAATCCTCATTGAATTTAATTTTTCCATTATAAGGTGCTCGCACCTGTTCTGCAGTACCCCCTGTGAATACTCCGCCAGTATGAAAAGTTCTTAATGTTAGTTGAGTGCCCGGTTCTCCAATGGATTGGCCCGCAATAATACCTACAGCTTCTCCTAATTCCACCAAGTGACCGTGAGTAGGACTTTGGCCATAACACAATCGACAGATCCAAGATGTATTCCTACAGGTAAAGGGAGTTCGGATAGATATTGGTTGTGTTTGAAAGGTTTTAAATCGATTGATAAGTCCAATTCCAATATCTTGATTTCTAACGGCAATGCATCGTGAACCTCTGTATATATCGTCTGCTAATACACGACCAATTAATGTTTGTATCCAAATTCTTTCCGGCATCATTCCATTCTGGGTATTCACCGAAATTCCTCGAATGGTACCACAATCTGTTCGACGTACAACAATGTGTTGAACCACTTCAACAAGTCTGCGTGTAAGATATCCAGCATCTGATGTTCGTACAGCAGTATCTACAACCCCCTTACGAGCTCCGTAGCAAGAAATTATATATTCTGTTAAAGATAGCCCTTCGCGCAAATTGCTTTGAATAGGTAAATCAATCATTTGCCCTTGTGGATCCGACATTAATCCTCTCATACCTACTAATTGGTGTACTTGAGATGCATTTCCTCTAGCTCCCGAAAAGGACATTATATGGACTGGATTAAAGGGGTCGGTCATCCTAAAATTAGGATTCATTTCTTGTCGAAAATATTCACTTGTAGCATACCATATCTCAATGGATTGGCGTAATTTTTCTACTGCATGTACATTCCCATAATGATGATGTTTTTCCAAAATCAAACTTTGTTGTTCAGCATCTTGGACTAGCCATCCTTTAGAAGGTATTGTTAAAAGGTCATCAATTCCTAATGAAATGGATGTAGCCGTAGCTTGACGGAATCCCAGAGTCTTTACTTGATCCAGGATATGTGATGTATATGCCATTCCGAAGTGATCTATTAATCTGCTAATAAGTCGTTTAATGGCAGTTCCACCTATCACTTTATTGTGAAAGACTAGATTGGCCCGTTCTGCCATAAGTACCTCCATATTCCACTCAGTGGGATTCGGTTCAACAATGGGTTTGAGTCAATGATTGGAAAACTGCCTTTTCTTTATCTTGATTTGCGTAGAAATTGAAAAACTATGATCCTAGTTAAACTATGAAGACCTGAATTTACACCGGTATCATAAATTTGCTTATCTTAGATACCAACCATCTATATGATTAGATATCATATGAATAGGCCCGGCAAAAACCTTGTATAGCTTCTTCGATTTCTCGATAAAAAGAAATATGACCAACATTGGTTCGAATGTATATAGAACGAATTTCTTTTTTTGTACTTCTTACTACTAGATAATGCTCATAAATTTCATGATAGGTCCCTAAAGATTCATAGTGAACTTCGATAGGAACTTCTCTTGACGAAATAATGCGTTGATCTAGTCGCCACCGGAGCCACAAAGGACTATCGAAGTTTATTCTTTTCTGTTGATAAGCTCCAATTGCATCATAGGAATTACAAAAAAAAGGTTCTTTTTTTTTCGTATACTTATAGTTATTATCTCGAATTCTTTCATTTTTTAAATTTCTAAAATTTCTGCAATTCCGTGGATTATACCTATTTGAATAAATACCTCGACGATTCCCGCTCGTTAATATGTAAAGTCCAATAAGCATATCTTGAGTTGGTACGGAAATCGGATCCCCAATAGCAGGAGACAAGAGGTTCGTATGAGAAAACATAAGTAAACGAGCTTCTGCTTGAGCTTCTAAAGATAAAGGCACATGAACAGCCATTTGATCCCCATCAAAGTCTGCATTGAATCCCTTACAAACTAATGGATGCAAACAAATAGCACGCCCCTCTACTAAAATGGGTTGGAATGCCTGTATACCTAATCTATGCAGAGTAGGCGCTCTATTCAGCAATACGGGATGTCCCTGCATAACTTCTTGAAGTATTTCCCATACAATCGGTTCTTTTTCCCGAATTTTACTCTTAGCAATTCCTATGTTCGAAGCAAAATGTTTTCGAATTAGACCACGAATTAGAAATGTCTGGAAAAGTTCTATTGCTATTTCGCGGGGCAATCCACATCTATGTAATGAAAGTGATGGACCTACGACAATGACAGAACGACCCGAATAATCAACCCGTTTCCCAAGTAGAGTCTCGCGAAATCTTCCCTCTTTGCCCTCAATTATATCAGAAAATGATTTGTAAACCTTATTATGACCGTCCCTCATCGGTTGTCCGCG